GTGAAAAGAGTCATAATTCATCTAGAAAAGGAAACAAATATGATATATAAAGAAGAATAGGTGCACAACAAAAAAATATAATAGTACAAAGAGTACAATAGAAAGAATTGAAATTTGACTCATTCACTGAGTAAAGGATTGAATTGGATTCAATTAGGTGGTACCAACTCAATCGAATGCTAACTCCCATTTATTTCTTATAAAATTCATTATGGAATTAACTGATCAACTTGCTATCGGATATTTCTTTTCGATTCAGTACTCTTAAAAAAAAAGAATTTCGACATATTTATTATGATTTATGATTATGAGAAACAATCCCATTACTTCTGATCCTGTGGTTTCTACACTTGAAGAACAAAACCAAGGGCGTATCGCTCAAATTATTGGCCCAGTACTGGATGTCATTTTTCCACCGGGCAAGATGCCTAATATTTATAATGCTTTGATAATTAAAGGTCGAGATACTGTAGGTCATCAAATTAATGTAACTTGTGAAGTACAACAATTATTAGGAAATAATCGAGTGAGAGCTGTAGCTATGAGTGCTACAGATGGTCTGATGAGAGGAATGAAAGTGATTGACACAAGAGCTCCTCTAAGTGTTCCAGTCGGGGGAGCTACTCTCGGACGAATTTTCAACGTCCTTGGAGAGCCCGTTGATAATTTAGGTCCTGTCGATACTCGCACAACATCTCCTATTCATAGATCTGCACCCGCCTTCATACAGTTAGATACAAAATTATCAATCTTTGAAACAGGGATTAAAGTTGTGGATCTTTTAGCCCCCTATCGCCGTGGAGGAAAAATCGGACTATTTGGGGGAGCTGGAGTGGGTAAAACAGTACTCATCATGGAATTGATCAACAACATTGCCAAAGCTCACGGAGGCGTATCCGTATTTGGCGGAGTAGGTGAACGTACTCGTGAAGGAAATGATCTCTACATGGAAATGAAAGAATCCGGGGTTATTAATGAAAAAAATATTGCAGAATCCAAAGTGGCTCTAGTCTATGGTCAAATGAATGAACCGCCAGGAGCTCGTATGAGAGTTGGCTTGACTGCCCTAACCATGGCGGAATATTTCCGAGATGTTAATGAGCAAGACGTACTTCTATTCATTGACAATATATTTCGTTTCGTTCAAGCAGGGTCCGAAGTCTCTGCCTTATTAGGTAGAATGCCTTCTGCAGTGGGTTATCAACCTACCCTTAGTACGGAAATGGGTTCTTTGCAAGAAAGAATTACTTCTACCAAGGAAGGATCCATAACATCGATTCAAGCAGTTTATGTACCTGCGGATGATTTGACCGACCCTGCTCCTGCCACGACATTTGCACATTTAGATGCTACTACCGTATTATCAAGAGGATTAGCTGCCAAAGGTATTTATCCAGCAGTAGATCCCTTGGATTCAACGTCAACTATGTTACAACCTCGGATCGTTGGCGAAGAACATTATGAAACTGCGCAAAGGGTTAAGCAAACTTCACAACGTTACAAAGAACTTCAGGACATTATAGCTATCCTTGGGTTGGACGAATTATCCGAAGAAGATCGTTTAACTGTAGCAAGAGCACGAAAAATTGAGCGTTTCTTATCACAACCCTTCTTTGTGGCAGAAGTCTTTACTGGTTCTCCAGGGAAATATGTTGGTCTAGCAGAAACAATTCGGGGGTTTCAATTCATCCTTTCCGGAGAATTAGATGGTCTTCCCGAGCAGGCCTTTTATTTGGTGGGTAACATCGATGAAGCTACCGCGAAAGCTATGAACTTAGAAGAGGAGAGCAAATTGAAGAAATGACCTTAAATCTTTGTGTACTGACTCCAAATCGAATGATTTGGGATTCTGAAGTGAAAGAGATTATTTTATCTACTAATAGTGGACAAATTGGGGTATTACCAAATCATGCCCCCATTGCCACGGCTGTAGATATAGGTCTTTTGAGAATACGGCTAAAAGATCGATGGTTAACGGTAGCTCTTATGGGCGGTTTTGCTAGAATAAGTAATAATGAGATCACCATTTTAGGAAATGGTGCGGAAATTAGTACTGACATTGATCCACAAGAAGCTCAACAAACTCTTGAAATAGCTGAAGCTAACTTGAGTAAAGCTGAGGGTAAGAGACAAGCAATTGAGGCAAATCTAGCTCTCAGACGAGCTAGGACACGAGTAGAAGCTGTCAAAGTAATTTCCTCTTAGTAGTCAATAAATTCAATCAAAATAAAAAGATTTCTTTATTATATACTACACACTACATCTTGATTCCACAAATTGACCACAATGAAGTCTAATTTGATTAATCTGATGATAGAACATAACGAAAAAAAGAGGATGAGTAGAAAAACTTATTAGATACCATGGAATCCGGTATCTAATAAGTTCTACCTACTATTGGATTTGAACCAATGACTCCCGCCGTATGAAAGCAATACTCTAACCACTGGGTTAAGTAGGTCATTTATCACCACAAAAAGGTCTCTATCACTTCGATGGATTATAGGTAAAATATGTTTTCTAAGCAATATTAATTAAACATAAACAGATCAGAGAGTTATCATGTGAGATTATGGGATACCCCCTTCTTGACAAGAAATTGTCTCTATATTAAAATGGTTATGACAAGGGCTATAGCTCAGTTAGGTAGAGCACCTCGTTTACACGTGCGCCAATGTTTTTCAAAGGAGTTCATTATGCAATGACCATAATTGATCTTTTTGAGAAGTCGATGTCTTACTCCGTAGATTCGAGAGAACAAGAGAAAAATAGCCTGACAAATTTGGTTTGATCCGGTTCAAGTGCGAATTCCGGTGCTAAATCAAATAGAACCTGCCATTATAAGGTAAATGCTCAGCCCATTCAATGCCAGGCATAATGAGTATAAGGATCTCAAAAGAACCTCTTTTCGTCCTATGAGCTTTGAGGTGTATGAAGTCTCATATTTTACTCTTGCAGCGGAGCGATAGAGACTGCATTTCATTTAGGTTGATCTAGGCCGAAGGCAGACCTAAATAAAGGTCACCCTTCTTTGAAACACTTTGGTATTGCTCCTAGATCAGGATACAAATAATGAATCAGAGCACATGGAGCCATCTCAATATCTTCTTATCTTACTCTAAAGAAAACTATGGTGGACTAACTGATTTTTACATCAGTTGATGAAAGAGCCCAATGCAACAAAATGCATGTTGGGTCTTTGAAACAGTTCGAATCATTTCGATAATAATAAGTTTTCTCTGTTTTACCGAGAAGGTCTACGGTTCGAGTCCGTATAGCCCTAATACATTCCAACGGACCTAATTGGTATTTGTCAAATCTCGGATCAAATACTCATCTCTCTTCATCCACTTTCATGAAGAAATTACATATGTTCTTTATCATCTTTTTCTTATTTTTCAATTGAATTTCTTCTTTACTATATTACTCTTATTATATTACTATAATATTACTATAGTATATTACTATAATTACTATCTATAATTATTCTATAATTATTCTAAGTTAATATAAGATAGGGAATTCTTTACTTTGACTTTCTATTTATAAGATCAATATGAAATAGAAATATAAAATAAAAGATTATATAAGATAATAAGTATAAACTAAGTATAAGAATAAAAGAAGTAGAATAGAAAAGAAAAAGAACTAAGTATAAGAGCATTCTATATTACACATCACATATAGAAAGAGAATTGAAAGGAGAAAAAAAAAAAGAAAAAGAGAAGTGAGATGACATTAGATGAATTTTGAAACAAGGTATGTCCTACAGCAAACAAACTCTCAATTATGCGGATCAAAAATCTTTTCTTGTTTCATCTAAAAAGTTCTATATGATTTTCAAATTCCAATTCAAATGGAATAATTCAACATATTCCACATTCATAGTTTTATGTTTCTATTTCACGAATATGATATTTTCTGGGCATTCCTAATAATATCATATCAAGCGTTATTCCTATCTTGACATTTGTCATTTCTGGGATTTTAGGGAAGGTCCAGAAAAGTTTACTAGTTATGTGAATAAGGTAGAGAACCAATGGGGATGCTTGGGTACAATTCTGAATTGGCTATTACATGTTTGCTCTAGTTTTTGTTTTTTTTGCTGTTGAAATGGTCTTTCATTATCCATGGACAATGAGCTTTGATGTATTGGGTGTATCTGTATTTATAGAAGCTTATAAGCTTCCCAATTGTGTGTTCAGTTTATGCATGGCAAAAGGAGCGTTGGAATGGTCTTAGCTGAATATTTAGACAATCAAAAGAAAGGGGAAGGAAAGGATGACATTGAAACATTTCTTAATTTGGTTGAGTTTCCATTACTTAACCAAATAACCCCAATTTCATTATTTCAATTACATCGAATGATCTCTCGAATTGGTCAATACTTTCCAGTTTATGGCCGCTTATCTATGGTACCAGTTGTTTTTTCATTGAATTTTCTTCATTATTCATTAATAGGCTCGCGATTCGACTTTGATTATTATGGGTTGGTGCCAAGATATAGAACTGTATATCAACAGGAAAATCGATGTTTTACTACTAATCACAAGGTTTACCTTCGACACAGTACTCATACTGGAAATTATGATCAAGGATTACTCTATAAATCACCATCTACTTCAGAGATACCTTTTGGATTTGAAATCTTTTTCAAATCCAATCTTCCTACGAATTTGTGAATCAGGCAGGGTTCCTTTGTACAAAATAAGAAACAGCGGTCAATCATTAAAAATTTCATTGGTCAATGTTAAATATTCATACAAAGATAAATGTGTGAGAGATGAAGAAGATGCAGGTTCATTTATCTGATTGGCTAGTCAAGCATTAGTTAATTCATAGATCTTTAATTCCCGAGGATTGGAATTCCATTGCTGTCATTTCATATGTATATATATGTATATGGTTACAATTATTTACGCTCCCAGTGTGCCTATGATACCAGGCGAATTTTTAGCTAGTGTGTATCACCTTACGAAAATACGTTATGGTATAGATAAACCAGAAGAGGTATGCATAAAAGTCTTTGCTCTCAGGAGTAATCCTCAAATCCCGTCAGTTTTCTGGATTTGAAGAAGTGCTGATTTTCAGAAACGGAAATCTTATGATATATTGGTAATTTCTTATAAGAATCATCCTCGCCTTAAACGTATCTTCATGCCTGAAAGTTGGATATACTGGCCTTTAAGTAAAGACTCTATTACGTCCAATTTCTATGAAATTCAAGATGCTCATTGATTGAAATTGAAACGAAATCTGGAGTCGTGTCATATAAGTAAAATAAGTAAAAAAGGGGTTTTTTATCATTCAATGAGCATCTTGGTATTCCTCTTCTAGAGGAAAAACAAAAAAAGTAACTGGACTTTCATTCGTATTGCGGAGGGACTAAAAAAAAAGAGAGAAAAAAATGAAAAAGAAAGTAAAGAATATCTCTTCCGATCTGTCTTAATGAATTTAATGAATTAATTTCATTTGTATGAGGTATTAAGAAATATCTATCCGATACATTATTCACGTGTCAGGAACCAGATTTGAACTGGTGACACGAGGATTTTCAGTCCTCTGCTCTACCAACTGAGCTATCCCGACCATTTCCCGTGCATCATCCTAGCAGAGTACTTCTATCTATGTCAATGAAAAGAACTAAAAAAGAAAATCTTAACAAATTGGCTCTAGCCCCTGAAATTCTTGGATCTTCAAAAAGAAGACTTTTTTTGTAAATGTAAGGAAAAAGATATAGACTATGAATGATTCAATAACGGAGATTCCTTGAATATCTATCTTCATATCGTATTATACAAAACAAATGAGATTGGATTTAAAAAAGATACGAGGATTTATATTCGGATCCATTTGCGAAAGAACAGAGTGAATAAAATGAGAAAGATATTTCATTTTGTTTAAACTGAGTCACTGATGAAAAAAAATGAATAAAGAGGATGAGGAGAAATAAAGAGCGAGGAAGTAAAATGGGCTTTTTATTGGGGATAGAGGGACTTGAACCCTCACGATTGAAAAATTCGACGGATTTTCCTCTTACTATAAATTTCATTGTTGTCGGTATTGACATGTAAAATGGGACTCTCTCTTTATTCTCGTACGATTCAATTTCAAAAGATCTATCAAAAATTCTGGAATGAATAATTTGATTATTGAATATTTGAATTCTATTCTTTTTTCAACTTCAATTGGAATTGATTCACAATAACTCTTCAATTTTTCATATATCTTTTTGATCTCTATCATTCTAATGAAAAAAGAATAGAAAAATAGGGTTTCTTATCTCATACTATTATATTACTCATATTAATAATATAATATTAATAGAAAGAAAGAGAAGATTTTTATTTTCATATATAAATTATTTTCATATATAAATTTCAAAATTCATATCTAAATAGATAGAGATACAGAATAGAAATCGATATAAGATTTGGGTTGTGATTAATCGTTTGCTATGTCAGTATGTATACGTACGTCTTAGGTATATAAGACGTATCCTTTCTGTCATTTTGATAGAAGTCTTTTAGCTACTAACGTAACGTAATCAATTTCATTCGTTAGAACAACTTCCATTGAGTCTCTGCACCTATCCCTTTTTTATTCTCATTTTTCATCTTTCATCGTTTTTTCTCTCGAAACAAAGATTTGGCTCAGGATTGCCCTTTTTTAGTTCCAGGGTTTCTCTGAATTTGGAAGTTACCACTTAGCAGGTTTCCATACCAAGGCTCAATCCAATCAAGTCCGTAGCGTCTACCAATTTCGCCATATCCCCCTTTCCTTTGAGACAAGAATCCAGCTGTAATTCCATCCACCTCTTTCATTTATCTTGGCACTATTGAATCCATTAGGTAATGATTCCTATATTGAAAAAGTGTATGCTGTTATTTTATTTTTTTCCTCTATTCTATATTATATCATTTCATCTATAAACCCTATTTTTTCAATGTAAAATGATTTTATCATTGATCTATCCGCAATTCAATATGGATAGATATATACCACATATATATATATGCCTTTCCTCATCCTTCATTTTTACAGTGTAGTTTTGAATAGTGGAACGGTCGATATTCATTCTTATTTTTTTTTTCATTTTGAATTCTAATTTCATTGATCTTTTATTTTCATATTTCATATATATGAATATGAAATTGAATTTAGATTTCTATTTTCTAAATAGAATCTAAAATATATAACTAATATTTAAGAAATAGAAGAAATTGAAATAATCAATAAAGAAAAGAAAAAAAGAATAAGAATCATTAGGAAATAGCTAAGATCCGATAGTTTCCTGTATTCCTATACACTATTGCTCTTATATCCGCCCGCTTAGCTCAGAGGTTAGAGCATCGCATTTGTAATGCGATGGTCATCGGTTCGATTCCGATAGCCGGCTCTTTTTTTTATCTATTTTTTTATTTACATGATTGAAAATCTCTACTCTCGCTTTCTCTAAATGTCGGATCACCGATCTATTATGTCATGATAACTTGCAGC